TACTAGGCCTTCTAATTCCTTAAGTGGTTTATCTAAAAGATTCGCGATATAACTAGGAAGGCGTTTCAAATACCACACATGAGTCACTGGGCATGCGAGTTTTATGTATCCCATTTGATATCTTCGTACACGAGAATCAACAAATTCGACCCCGCATTGTTCACAAAATTTTTGGTCTTCCTTTTCAGCTCCGATCACTCGATAATTGCCACAAGCACAAATTCCACTTTTTATAGGTCCAAAGATTCTTTCACAAAACAATCCGTCTTTTTCTGGTTTATTGGTTTTGTAATGAAAAGTATAGGGTTTTGTTACCTCTCCAACTACCTCCCCATTAGGTAGAATTTTGTTAGCCCAAGCACTTATTTGTTGAGGAGAAACTGGTCCAATTCGAAGTTGTTGATGTTTATACCGGTCAATCATAGAATAGAAATTCTGATTCATTCAGATCAAGCTTCCTTCCTATTAATCTGGAAGTTTTTCTCAGATACAAGGAAATGATTCAGTTCCAGAGCCAAAGATCGTAGTTCTCGAACAAGCAATCGAAAAGATTCTGGAGCATCCTCAGGATTAGATATTGTTCCTCCAATAATCGTAGTACCAAGTACTTCCTGACGAGCTCTAATATGATCAGATTTATAAGTAAGCATTTCTTGTAAAATATGAGCAACACCAAATCCCTCTAAAGCCCAAACTTCCATTTCTCCCACTCGTTGTCCCCCCTGTTTGGCCCTTCCTCTAAGGGGTTGTTGTGTAACAAGTGCGTAATGTCCACTGGAACGTCCATGGATTTTATCATCAACTTGATGAATTAATTTAAGTATATAGGACTTTCCTATTAGAACAGGTTGTTCAAAAGGATCTCCAGTTCTTCCATCAAATATTTTACTTTTTCCCGGATATTCGGGTTCAAATACCCATGGATTTTTTGTTTTCTTACTGGCTTCATATAATTCAGAAAACACTAGTTTTCTCGAAGCCTCTTGCTCGTATCTCTCATCAAAGGGGGCTATTCTATAATGTCTATTTAAAAGATCTCCCGCTAACCCGAGCGAACATTCAAATATCTGTCCCACATTCATTCGTGAGGGTACTCCTAAGGGGTTGAAAACCATATCAACCGGCGTTCCATCTTGTAAATAGGGCATATCTTGTCTAGGCAAAATTTTTGAAATAATACCCTTATTCCCATGTCTTCCAGCCACTTTATCACCCACTTTGATTTCGCGTTTCTGTGAAATATATACACGAATCATTTCTGGGTTATAATGGGAACCCCCCTTTTTTTGGATCCATCTCACATCAATAACTCGACCCCTTCCGCCTATAGGTAATTTTAGAGAAGTTTCCTTTGCAGTGGATACCTGAATGCCAAGAATGGCTCGTAATAATCTATCCTCTGGGGCATACGACGATTCGTTCGCTGTCTGAGGCGTTAATTTACCTACTAAAATATCACCTGTTTCCACCCAAGATCCTAGCATCACGATTCCATTTCTGTCTAAATTGCGGAGTAAATGAGCCTCTAAATGTGGTATTTCGTTAGTAATTCTTTCAGGTCCCTGACTTGTCATATGAGTTTGAATTTCATATTTTCGGATATGAAAAGAAGTATAAATATCACTATATACCAAACGCTCACTAATGAGTACCGCATCTTCAAAATTGTAGCCTTCCCATGGCATATAAGCTACTAATACATTTTTTCCCAAAGCGAGTTCTCCACCAACGGTAGCCGCACCGTCCGCTAAAATTTGTCCCTTTTTAATGTATTTACCCCGCTGAACCCGAGGTTTTTGGTGCATACAAGTATTTTTGTTGGAACGTTGATACATAACTAATGGAATATTTATAGTGTTTCCATTACCCGAGAAAACAATTTGGTGAGTATCAGTAGAAATGACCTTTCCCTCGTGTTCGGCTATAATTGAAACCCCCGAATCTAGAGCCGCTTGACGTTCCAGTCCGGTTCCAACAATGCACTTCTCGGACCGAGAAAGCGGAACTGCTTGACGCTGCATATTAGAACTCATTAAAGCCCTATTCGCATCATTATGCTCGATAAAAGGAATGAGGGAGGCTCCAATAGAAAAATATTGGAAGGGAAAAATGCTTCGAAGATGAACCTGCTCCCATGCAATTGTCAGGAATTCTTGGCGGTATCGAGCCGGAACAACCTGTTCTTCCTGAATACCCCGATTCAAGGCCAAAGAATTTCCTGCCGCTACCATATAATATTCATCTCTACTTGGTGATAAATAAACCATCTGTGCCTCTTTTTCTTTTGATCTTTCAGATATTTCATAAAATGGACTCTCTATGGATCCCCAATGACCAATCCTCACATGAATAGCTAAGGATCCGATAAGTCCAACATTGATTCCTTCAGAGGTGTCGATTGGGCAAATACGTCCATAGTGACTAGGATGGATATCTCGTATCCGAAAACTAGCAGTTCGCCCTGTCAACCCTCCAGGACCTAAATAACTCAATTTTCGCCCATGAACAATTTGTGTCAATGGATTAGTTCGATCCAAAACTTGAGATAAAGGGTGTAGGCCAAAAAATGATTCATAAGTGGTTGTTAATGCAGTTGAAGTTACCAAATTTTGAGGAGTTGGTATCAATTTATGCCTGATTGCTCCAGATATAGTTCCTCGAACCGCATTTTCTAAACGAACAAGAGCCAATCCGAATTGATCCTGCAACAGATCTGCTACAGAACGAATACGTTTATTTTTCAAGTGATTCATATCGTCAAGCGTACCCATTCCAAATTTCATTCCGATCAAATGATCCGCAGCAGCCAATACATCTCGCGGTAACAAAAATGTATTGTTCTGAGGTATATCAAGATTCAATCTCCGGTTGATATTTCGCCGACCAATTCTTCCCAATTCACATCTTTGTTGAAAAAATTTCTTTTGTAATTCCTTACACAAAGACTCAGAAAATACCGGATCCCCACCTACACAAGCAAATTGTTGATAAAACTCCAGAATGGCATTTTCCTTTGACCCGATCTTTTTTTTTTCCTTATCATTCGGGAAAGACAAGAAAATTTCAGGATAACAAACATTATCTAGAATTTCTTTTAGATTCAAACCCATAGCTGATGATAGAACTAGAATAGATATTTTTTGTTTCCTACTCACACGGGCCCATATCCTTGCTTTTCTATCAATTTCTAATTCTGATCTTCCTCCCCAATCCGATATTATGGTGCTGGTATAGACAGAAATTCCGTTATGGTCCAATTCTGAACGGTAGTAAATGCCGGGACTTTGCAATATTTGATTAATCACAATTCTGTAAATTCCATTTACTATAAAGGTTCCCAGGGAATTCATTAAAGGAATGTTTCCAATAAATACTGTTTGTTCTTTCATATCTCTATCGGTTTTCCAAATTAATCCCGCAAGTACATATAATTCAGAAGAATACGTGAGTGATTCATACACAGCATCTTTTTCTTTTATCAAGGGTTCTGCCAATTGATATGTTTCCACAAATAATTTAAATTCAATTTCTTGATCTGTATCTTCAATTTTTGGAAACTTATAAAATTCTTCCATTAAGCCCTGATTAATAAACCTACAAAATCCCTCAAATTGAATCTGACTAAATCCAGGTATTGTGAACATCCCCTCATTTTCATCCCGGAGCATTTTAATCTTAAGTTTCCTGTTTATCGAAAAATCCCATTATTGGCTCACCTTTTCATCGATCCATATGGATCGATCTACCAATGATGGAATATATATTCTGTTTACTGAATTACATAAAATTTTAGACAACTCCATATATGTATTTCATATGTATGAACGGAGATGAGAATGAGAGGGTGAATAAAACAAAGAGAATTTTCGGCGCAAATTAGATTCAAATTTGCAAAAGATACAAATGGAAATAAATTGAGAAATTCCTGGAAAAAAATTATGCCACTTAGTAGACTTGACTTATGAAGTCTTGTATGGAATATCCAAATTGACCCAATTTCTACTTATTATTTATGATATTACGATCCGATTGAGTACCAAAAGTGGATTCGGGATTTAATTGACTCTCCAGGAATGAGATAAAGACGGAATAATCAGGAGCAGTATAGAGTTTACTTTTATTTTAACACTTCATACTCAACAAATGATTAGCGGATCTTTTTTTTTATAGCAGAATTCATAGAATATGATTGAAGTGCATAATATAATATAATAGGAGTAAGTTGTATTTATTAAGTACATGCCAATATAGTTATCTAGCTATTTGTATATTTTATCTTTTATCATAGTTCCACTTGGGGCAACACAGGTCGTGCCATATCATAATTGCTCTTTTCTATTCAATGAAAAATTAAAGCACGATCATTCTATTCTCTATAGAAATACATAGAGAAGGTACCTGACTCGGTATCTGTAATTTCTGTTCTGGGGTTTACATTTACATATATTTACATATAGACATAATTGTTGTTATAATTGAATTGAAAAGAAAATAAATAAAAAAAAAGATTGATTATTCAAATTATTGAATAATTATTGAATGAAATTCTTGTTATTGAATATATATATTTATTTATATATATTGATATATATATTTATTGTATTGATACTTATATATATATATATATATTGATATATATATATATTTATATTGAATATTGATATATATATATTTATACTGCTTAGTAGTAAATTAGTAATAAATAAATTTGATTTTTTTGTCTTTAAATTAAAGAAATACAATTTCAAATTTCAAAATCGTTCATTAATTCAAAGTTAATAGTATAGTTAATGGTTCAATTTGCCCTGAATTTTTCAGTCACAAATCCATTTCTTTTGACTCTTTTTGTTTTTGAAAAGAAAAGAAAAGTTTCTAAATGGTATAAATATGTATTGTATAAAGATACAATCAATTGAAGAAAATGATCTTAACTTAATTAGGGCCAATAAAAAAGAGGAATTATTCTTTAGAAAAGGATAAGTACAACGGAATTCAGGATCCAAATGAAATAGGAAGAAAGAAACAAACGGTTCAGTCAGTAATCCCCCCAAAATAAGGAAAAATTTAGGAATAAGTATAATATAATTTAAAATTTCTATCCATTTTTTTTGTTTTGGCGACATGGCCAAGTGGTAAGGCGGGGGACTGCAAATCCTTTATCCCCAGTTCAAATCTGGGTGTCGCCTGCTCAACAAAAAACTCGAGATTTCTTATCCTGCTGATCTAAACCCCAATCGACGAACCCAACAGAAACAGAGATAAAGTAGGCCTTGTCAATACTTGATTTTAAGAATGATCCGTAGGTCCTAGAAAGGACTCTCTGTTTTTGCTTCTAGGATTCAAAATGGATGATAGGAAAGACTCTCAAATCTTCCTAATTTAATTACTTACTCTACACTACTAAGGTAGTTAGTGTCTACTGATTCAGTATAGAATTGGATTGGATAGGCTGATGAGAAATCAATTTAGGAGTTGTGTAAAGGAATGAATAAAGAGACTTTGTCTCCAAACTCACAAGAAATTCTTAGTACTCAATCAACCAATCAATATTGATTGGCCTTATCTTATAGAGATAGAATAAAGGTAAAAAAATTTTCTTTCAGGAGATTACAAAAAAAATGTAATATCGCATGGCATTTCCAATTCTTTCACAGAAAGAGAAACTGTACGTCTTAGAGTAGAGAGAATATAGGTATAGAATAGATAGTTATCTACCTTGATAGTATATTTTTATGTATGTTTTTTTTGTTTATGTTATGAAAAAAAGTCAACAAACAGTGAGTCTTACTATTACTACATGTTTTATTTTATTAGGATAGGAGCATTCACTTGATATTCCCAAAGCATGTATATCGTATTTGTACCTAATCTTTACTGATTCTACCAGCCTAGCCAGAAATATCCTAATATAGGAACTTGTTACGAATGGATTTTGGGGATTGCTTCATCAATAGCCTTAAGTCATAATTCCATTTTGACTCTACACCATTGACTCCACTATGATTAGTGATCAATAATGGAATAATTCTTTCATTTCACATAAGGATAGGAGACATAATTAATATGGATATAGTAAGTCTCGCTTGGGCTGCTTTAATGGTAGTCTTTACATTTTCCCTTTCACTCGTAGTATGGGGAAGGAGTGGACTTTAGAAGTACTATTAATTGAGTAATCGAATTGTATCAATTGTTTAATTAATTGTTGTTTTATTTTACGAACTGTTTAAAATCAAAATGCCTCTGTTTTCAAATTCTACTGTAATACAGTAAAATATGAATAAGAAAATACACTAATGAATAATAACCATTCGAGCAAACAATGAATGATTACCATAGTTGTATTTCGAAACTCAAATCAACGGAATACATATGATAGGATTTTTTTCAACCAAGTTTTTTCTATTCTATTTTGATTTGTTGAACCGGTTCTTACCAGAATTACAGATATTACAATAAAAAACAAGCAACCTTTCTTTTTTCCTTTATTTGTTTCCCCTTCTTTCTTTACTTCTACACTTTTACTGTTCCAAGAGAAAGTTGTTCTGCTATTACAGCGATACATACTTTCTACTGCAAGCTCTTAGTAGTTGTCCAAACAAACAGGTCCTACGTCTTGCTTGCGTTGAGCGATCTATATATCATAGATTTAACATTTTAGACTTCTAGAAATTTTATTTTATTTAGGCTTTATCGACTCATCTAATTAATGTCATGTTTAAGCATGACAAATCGACGAATCTATTACCCCTTTTCCAGATCCAAAGAAGTTACCATAGAACTTCATGGATCATCTGTTTATAGCTCAATCGATGACTTCTTTGGAATGGTAAAAAAAGAATCCTTGGTTTTGTTTTCTTTTATATAATTATATATTTTAAATATACCCACACTTTTCTTCCTACATTGATTGTTTTGATCTATCTCGGGATCCTTATTTAATTAAAATTATAAGAAACCTAGAAATGAAATTAGGATAGAACAGTTGACCTTCAATTAAATTATTATTTATTTTGGATTGATCAAAATTCATACAAATGGCTGTAGCGACGAAAAGAAAATATAAATAGAATTAGAGTGCTTTTTGACATATTTTATTTATATTTACTTTACATAAATAATTGTACAGATGTATTGTATTGGAAATTGATCTATGTTATCAAGCCTATATCTGTATAAAAATATATATTCTATAATAATAGATAGTCTACTATACTAGATAGTGTGGTAGAAAGATATATATTATAGTGTGGTAGAAAGATATATATTTCTATTATAAAGTTTAGTTCTTTCTACCATACTATCTCAGATACTGTCGATTCCAGTCCGATCATTTCATTTAAGACTTGGAGTTTAAATCCTTTTCTTTTCTTCAATCATTGATAAGAAGTAAAAGTATCAGTCAACTTAATCATTTTGACTGACTGTTTTCACATAGATGATAAGTAAAAAAGCAGTAGGAACTAGAATAAACAGTGCAGTAGCAATAAATGCGAGAATATTTACTTCCATAATCTTATTGTTTTTTTTCTTCGCAATAACTCGGGATCTAATCCCATAGAGATGAGAAATTTGACTGCCGTAACGTAAATTAAATGGGCTGAATGGCATCCTAATGATACTGAATCGGATCCATGTTATGAATAACAATATCTAATCTATCAAATCGACTCATCGTCGAGAATTGAATAGTATAACATAGGAAGATCTTTTATCCATACCAAGTAAAAGTGTGATTTCTGATCCGATAAAGAATCCTACTGAATTTCTCATCCTTTTCTATATTCTATAAACGGCCCTCTTCCTTATACAACATCTTTCCTTAGACTTATACAATTAATTATCTGATGAAATATCATATGACCGGTATTCTATTGGCTATAGACCCAAGTAGTAGAAGTGCAATAAAAAAAATGACGTGTTGAACTCTAAGCTAAGCTTTTTTTATGAATCGATACAATATTAGTAGAAGAAACGGAAATTGCCTGTCTGAGGATAAATAAAAAAAGAAATAAAGATCCCTACATGGAATTAGATTTTGCTCCCCCCTTTTTGTCGGGGCAATAGAGAGAGATAAACTGACAAATTCATTGGATCGTCGGATCCTAGTTCGGGACTGACGGGGCTCGAACCCGCAGCTTCCGCCTTGACAGGGCGGTGCTCTGACCAATTGAACTACAATCCCAGCGGGATGTACAGCATACATATTCTTGTGATATCATAAGAGCATTCTGTTTGCTGTGTTGTAACATAGACCGAATGATATACGGATATCTACATAGAATAGATATGGACTATACTCTATCTAGTAATATAGTAAGAATAACACGGTTTAACTAGTAATCCTGTGATTCTTTTTATTGCTACAAGATTGATTATCAACCTTTCAATGAGAAAAAACAACAAAAAATCAACTCTTTTCTTTATTCTTCCATATATATTGATATATTGGGCATTTCTGGAAAATAAATTGGTTATATCACAAAAGAAAGCGGCGAATTTTTGGGCCGAGCTGGATTTGAACCAGCGTAGACATATTGTCAACGAATTTACAGTCCGTCCCCATTAACCGCTCGGGCATCGACCCAGGAAGAATCAATATCAATTATAGAATTTATAATTCAATTATATTATATATAAATATAAATTATAATATAAATATATAAATATAAATTATATATAAAAATTATAATTATATATATTATATAATTATTATATTATATTATATATAATTATAAAATATAAATTATATTTAAATATAATTAAATTATATATAAATTATATATATAATAATAGAATTATTATAATTCTAATTATATATGATATGGATATGGGTTTTTTGATAATTGATAATCCACGATCAACTTACTTTCGCAGTACCCTACCCCCAGGGGAAGTCGAATCCCCGCTGCCTCCTTGAAAGAGAGATGTCCTGAACCGCTAGACGATAGGGGCATATTCGCCCGACCACCACCATACTATGATCATAGTATGATCAGTTTTTCGGAATTGTCAATACAATTACAATACAATATAAAATATATATTAAGTAATATAATAACGTAATGGTATGATTAGATCCGAAAGACCTTTCCTATTTTCACGATTCTATATAATTCGAATTTTAAAAAATTTTTTATGGTTCATAAATGCCCCATTAATTATCCATCATCCCATTAAATTAGTTATATACATTACTAATTATATACATTTAATACATTTCATTATATAAATTATATTTATATATAATAAATAATAATATATAATTAATATAAATTAATATAATATGATAAAATATAAAATGATAAAGATAAAATCAAATAAAAAAAAAAAAGAAGTATAAACCAGAAAAGTATAGTATTCTTTTAGTTCAAGTAGTGATTGGTCTAACAGAAAAAGGATAGAAGTTTCATTTATTCAATTTGCACTAATTGATTTGTTCAGATAAGACATCATTCAATCAAATTTCGTAAATCTATGTCGTCGTGTTGGTACACGTATCAATCAAGTAAATCTTGTTCTGATGGATCGATAAAAAAAAAGCAAATACAATATAGAAAGTGACATCGGTCTTGAAACAATTCACTGTATTGGTATTTCTCAAAAAAGGCATTTTACCCTAGACTTTACTTCTGACTTCACTTATTTTCTTAAGTAAATCAAATATCTTGTTCCTGGATGACCCTATGCATCCATGTATCTATGTATGTAATATATGTACATATATACATACAGTAGACTCATAATGGAAAATGAATTGCTAATTCATTTTTTTGAAAGCCCTTTTAACTCAGTGGTAGAGTAACGCCATGGTAAGGCGTAAGTCATCGGTTCAAATCCGATAAAGGGCTTTTTTCATGAAACTCCAGTCTTCGTTTTTCAGCCGAGAGGAGAATAGAGAGATCTTGTTGATATTTGTCAAAAGGATAACCGCCATGCCATTATAAACCACCATTCTATTATAATGTGATGAGTATTATCAGTTATAGTTTACAAAGTTGTT